GCCCAAGACAACTCGTTAATCGAAGATTTCACTATATAAAATAAAAGAGTTTATGAGAACCATCCGACTCCCTAAGGAAATGAGTATACGTTTCCAACCCTTTTTTGAACCTTCTATAGGAGTGGGAGGATGATGAGCTTATTGGAGAAGAAAGCACTGGTGATGTACAAACAAGCTGAAGCAAAGTGGGGTAACAGATTCAGTCCACTGGAAAGGGAGAGAGGTGCTGAGACAGGGATGAGTGCTCTGGCAACCCCGTATGAGTATAATGGTCAGAGGGGGGGATCTACTAGTCCTAGATCTTGCGTTTAACTATCCTTCGGGGCCAGTGCTATCAGATTCCACTAAATTGACTAGTGAAAAAACCCGTACTAGACTCAAACTACTAGTACCTGATCAGTAGGTGTTGGTTTCGGGCTAAAGTACCGAATAAAACAGAAAATGACACCCTCACCTTCTTATCTCGACAAATGCTCGAAACTCGCGACTGCATGCCCTAAGATGTAGACACCCTCAATATGCTACCACTCTAAACCAGCCATGAATCTCGACAAGGGAGACAAAGGATCGACTCGCCCCCGTATCAATCAGTGTGTAAGTAGGACACCCAAATATTAGAAGCGTACCCGCTATCAGATAAGGCAGGATCCTCATGGTCGGCTACGTGCTGCACTTCAACGTATTCCTGGTCTGCGACATCCTCCATAACCTTCACAGCCTTTACTCTAGCCCTCTGCTGAGTCCCAGTCCTACCACCTCCCCTCGTCCATTCCGTATGGATTCTCCACCTTGGCCTACAAGCTAAAGTAAGGGAACAAACTATGCCAGCTCAAGCTAGAACTCACTTAGAAGGTCAGGAAAGAGCGACTCAACAGGGGAAAGCCGGAGCGCCTTAGCAGCGCTTCATTGGCTCGCGTCAAGTCTTCCGCTCATTTGGTAAACATGCACATCCTAACCCCGCGAAATGCCCCGCAGGGAACATCCTCCTTTATCCTCGTGGACTTCCCCGGGCATGGAATTTCGAATCCAGGAGATCATATCACTTACTTCGCCCGGCTGATCCATTCTCTGGCTTATCCCAAGGAGAGCCTGATTCGATCCTAAGGTCAAGTAGTACCCTATTTTTAAGTCGGACCCGGAGCTAAAAGATAACCTCTTTCTTCTTATGAATGGAAGGAAACATCAAAACAACGCTAAAACCGAGTGAATGTATGTCTTTTTATCCCTTTCTTTAATCGAGACTTTCATACAGTAGCAACAACTCTCCTTTCAAGTGAGCTAGAAGGGCGGATTTTGAATTACTAAGAACAAAGCCCTTACCGTACAAGACGGCTTACCGGGTCTAGATAGAGTGTTAAAATCAAAAAGACTGAATCATTCGAAAAGGTATTGGCCAATCGGTTCGGTTTGAGCCCTGGCGAACCACCTTCTGAGGCTAATCCACCACCCAGTCCTCTAGTCAATGTCAGGGGCTTGTGTTAAAGCCACTTCTACGCTCTCCAAAGAAGCTTCTTTCAGCATAGAAGGAAGCTAGGGAAAGAAAGGATGAGATGGCATCGAAGAGAGGGCGACAGAACATCCGCATTCCCTTTCTTTGATTGAGAGAAGGATAAAGCAGAAAAAAAGACTTTACTGAAATTCAATTCGCTTTTTTTCCTTCCTGAGATATGGAATGTCATTAAATTAAGTAGATGAGATGCCAAATATAGGCAGGAGTTATTTCGCCAAGCAAAGCTGTGTGTTCTGAAGGTAAAGAAAGACGGTAAAGCCCATTTAAAAGAGTGCCACGCAGAAGCACCTCCTGTGTCACTCGATCTTTAACCAAACAACAAGAAGAGGTGAATTCCACTGGTTTAGCATTATCCTTTACCAATTGAGCAACGCTCAACAAGTTCTTGGTAATACCGGGCACATACATGGAGAATGTTGGTAAGAGAGAGTCTGAACCGGTGTCTGAATAAAAGATGAACCAGAGTGGAGAATTTACAAACCTGTGTTATTTCCCATATGGATTTTATCCGTTCCAGTGTAGACAGAGGGAGTTAAAAGGTTATTGATGTCAGCCGTAACATGGGTAGAAGCTCCTGAATCAAAGAAGAAATCAGAAGTGGCACCAAGGCATGAACTTCGGTGATCCACCTGAACAAGGTGCCTTTTCCCGCTTCAGATTGGGGATAAACAGGATCCATTCCATTGTTTTGGCAGGCGCAATTCTTACTAGTTCACAGCACTACTTTATTAACTGTAGAAGAGTGTCATCCCAGTGTTGAAGTAAACCACGAATCAAAGCCTAGGCTAGCCTATCAGTAAAGAGCTTCCTTCTAGGAAAGGTTTCATGAGATGTTGATGTGCTACCTTCTAGCCTACACCAATGTCTTAAGTTTCCTCATAATAATGACATCGTTGTTGTTTTGGCCGAACCGGAAACGGTGGTACCACCATAAGTAGGTTCTTTCGGTATTGACCAACAAGTCCCTCTCATTGAGATTAATACCAGCTTGGTTAAACCGGAATTTCCTAATCAAGAAAATCTGCTTGAAAATTAGCACAAGGAACAAGGTTTAGGAAAAACAAACCAAGGCCGGTTAGAGCTAGTGGTCTTAACCAAAAACACAGGGACTGGGTTATTAATCTTAAAAAAGAAATACTAGCTAGGGTTTACAATTTTGCTCCCAATGTATCCATAAATGAGACATTTGTTCAAGGAGGAACCCTTCCGGGAATGTAATGTAGAATAAATGGTCTATTTCCAAATTCTCTTGAGGGGATCAATGTGATAGATAGGGTACTCGCCTCCACCTAGCCAAAGTAATGCCTCGTCTACCTCTAGAACAAACCTACCATCAACAGGCGACAATCCGATAGGCAACAGAGATAAAGTGGAAGAATAGCTTATTTTCTTTCTAACTAGGGGCCTTCTACATGCTATTATTATACCTCTCATCCTTTCCCTAAAGACATGTATTTCGATTTTCTTTCTTGTTTCTCTTTTGGTATGTTGGTTATCTAAAAGCATCTGTGACTTGTTTTAGTACTTTCGTCACAACTATGGCATTGGCATGGGCCTTTGCTAAACTAGACTATCAGAGCTCGATCATGGCAAACGAAGGAACTCAGACCCGATCTAGACAACTTGAGGAGCAAGTTAGAGCTATGAGAGAATCCATGGATAAGATCCAAGCAGATCTAGCCGAACGGATGCAACAACAGAGTGAAGAGTTTCAAGCTCAAAAACAATTACAACAACAACAGTTTGAGAAGCAAGTAGTTGAGTCTATTTTTTAAATACAGAGAGAGGTTAGTGGCTTCAACCTCTCACAAAGAGGGATAGAGGCAACACCTTTTGACGCCAAAAACTCCAATTTAGACTCACACTGCAGGGGCAATAGAACAATTTAGAATATGCGGTAGTGTTAGTAGTTTACATCTATTAGGCATTTTTGCAAATACATGGAGGGGAGTGGCCTGTGTAACCAAGACAATACACCTCAACGTCATCTTATCGAACACATAAAGGGGACTGGCCTCTTTCACTAAGACAACAATTATGGCCGTGTAGATGCAGTATTCGATGTTTCACAAAACAAAGACAGAGGAGGTTGTAAGAGAGACCTTGTCAGTGCGAAGGAGAGGAAAGGCGTGTCGAGAAGAAGACACCTGTCCGGAGAGGTGCAAAGGAGAGCTGCGAGAATACCATCAAGTGATCACATACCGATTCGCCACGTGAAAGCGGGGTTAGGGTAAGGCAGGAAAGACTGACGCCGAAAGATATGTTTTGAAGAGAGCTCCATCGGGTTGAAGCCGAATTGCAGAGAATCAAGATCTTCTACCTTTGTTTGTTCCATCAATGCCCTTCGGACTGGCCTAAGAGTTGGGTCCCTGTCTGTAATTATGTGGCTAGGTAACCCATTTATGGCTTGTGGTCTTTCTGCTTATGACGTAGCACTATTCCATCTTTTAAATAACGCCTTAAAGAAGGCGCTACTATTTCTAGCGGCATAGGTGCTTTATCACAATACGAAACATGTACATACGAGGACTACGATTCCTATTTAGAGATATTCCTACGAGCGATAGACGTAGTAAAGAAATTACGTACGCCAATAACAAATACGAATACGAATTACGCCTACGAGCCTACGCAATGGCATGTTTCGGCGTATAAAGCTAAGAACGAGAATAGCCTACTGCCTCCACTCGGAAAAGGGTTGATAACTCCCTTTGCTTTGTCAATTAAGATAAATAGAATGTGCTTTGCCCGAGGAAACGGATATTCGCCGTTAGCAGTTATAGGAAATGATTCCCTTAGCTTTGATTTGCTTCGATCTGCGTATCCTTATTTTCTTTGGATGAAAGGAACCGGATACCTCTCTTTTGAAGTATGTAAGATGCGTATCCTGTGATAGCCGGGTTGGTCTCTTTATTTAGTTATTTGTGTGTGTGGTATCCTCTCTTTTTATATTTATGCTTACGAAAGCCCATATTGTAAATAAAGAGCACTTCTTCCTTAGTAGCTTGATTGCTGTTACACCTGTACTGCGGATCTTTACTATGGCATTGGTCAATTGAAATCGTAAGAGGTTGAGAAGATCCTTTTGTGGAAGATCCTTTTCTCATCTGATGCTTTGTTGTTTGCTCCGAGACTCATAAGAGGTGAAAGAACACAATGTTACTACCGGATTTCAAGTGAGTGTACCGGTCTTGTCACTACAGATGGTAGTTGCCGAACCCATTGTTGAACACGCAGCCTTCTTACCGAATTGTTGAATAACAAGGTTATTTTCTATTTCTTTTGATAACAGCAAGATTAGCAAAATCAAAACAATTTCCAAGCTGAGGGATTTTATCCTAAAATACTACAGTCCTCTCGACAAGGGATGACTGGTTACTTTTTTGAATCATTAACACAACGCTCCGCACCTAATTCGTTGCTTGCCTTTTGTCTCGAAGAAGAAGTCTTCCTTTCTTATCCCTAGATTGTTTCAATCAAATACTATTTTTACCTAGCATATGTCCAAAAGGCAAATGCTTCACACCATCTTGTCGTACTATTTTGCAAAGTGAATTTCAACACACCCTTGATTTCGATTTGCCGTTCTAGTTTGAATTGATAATGCACCTGAGTAACAATAGAAGTTCTTTTCGAAGTAAACAGTTTGTGATTATCCTCCTGACCCAGCTCCCGATGATGGTGATGTCAATGACGAACTGATTTCTCCTTTTTAAACCGACTAGAAATTACTAGTCATTCAAAAGAAAGCCTCATTTCCACTAGTGTCTCGAGTGGCCTTGCCTTTGGTTCAACGACCGGAGGAAAGAAGCTAGCTCTTCATTGAGCTGCCGCTTAGGCAGACTGCACCGATCACTTGTAATATGGGGAATCCTTTCGCATGGGACCCTCCCATTAGGATAGTGGGCTTAGTCAGACCAACATAGGTTGTCAACCAAAAAGGAGAAGCTCCCGTTATTGTTGGTTTATGGATATCCTAACCTAAGACGAGAGGATTGGGCTTAGAACAAGACCTTTCGGTGGATATGATCACATCTTCATGACAAGAGGTGTACACCTTTGGCCTCACTCAAGGTAATGGGTGACCAAACCTAACGAGTCTAAACAAATTGGATCTTATTGTGTGACAAAAACAGAGATTGGGAATGCTTGGCAGGTATTTGAGTGGCCAACCAGTAAATTAGGGAAATCAAACAAACACATAAAGAAGTTTTCTTTCCAAGCCTGGTAACACCACACTTAAGTAAGTCGATTCAGATTAGCCAACAAGCGAATCCATTAACTCAGTCAACTCTTTCTGGTAAAAGTGCTCATCACTACTACTATATAATATAGTAAATTACAGACAACACTCAATGCTAATGAGTGGATCAAGTCATTTACTAGTCAATGAACTGACTAAACCCTGTCTGTTCTGGGAATTGACCCACTTAACTATACTCTTAGGGCAAGCCGCCCTGTGGTAATTAACTCCGTAAAATCTGTATCAGTCTTGAGGCAATTTGGAAATGCTAGAAAAAGATATTAATCAGAGTCAGTCAATTCCCTAGCTACAGTTAATATGAAAAATCCCGGGTAGGTAATTCAAACACGCCCCACCCAATAGGTGAATCTTTCAAAGTGTGGGAAATCCCCCCTTTCTTTAGTAGAGAGAAAAAAGCGCTGTCCTCTTTCGCTAGAAACACTACTTAAATAGAAGCACCCTTCCAGAGATAAGAATAGCAAATGTTTTGAGACACTGATGGAAGCATGCCAAGGTGAAGTTGACGATCTCTTTAGCGTTTATCCTTCTCTTCATCTTGCCCTATGTGCTCATGCTGTGAGTGCCGCAGGATGATTTAGTTCAGATCGAAAAAAAACTTGAGGAGGGCATGCATATTCTTCAGCATCTCTCTTGTCGGATCGTATCCCCGTGACCACGTCGTCAAAGAGACAGTCTTTCTTTGGCCTGGCCCACCGATTTACCGTCGTTGGTGACACTCTTCTGAGCCCCTAGATTGGCCGAAGGATGAGATCTTGCCTATGCTGTAGTGTAGGATGAACAGGAAAGTTCTCCGTAATTGAGACCCCACCGCCGTGGAAAACTACTACTTTGGATTATTGAAAAAAAAGAGCTTTGTTATCTTACTTGCTGGCTAGTAAACGCTACCCCTACCCTTGATTGTTGACTTTTGAGGGGCGGAGTTGACTTAAATTAAAGAGGGACTTAAAGGATTTCTAACTTCACTGTCCTGCTTACTCATTGGATGAATTGACAGAGTCTCTTGCCCTTGACCTTTTCCGAAAGATTGCTCATTCGCTGTAACCACTAGTTCTAGAACTGAATAGGAAAAGCTATATGGCACTCAAACAGAATGGATAGCAACAGAAACTCCAAGAGGTAGTATACTAATAGACTTTTTTTCCTAAAAACCGGCTTTCCTAAGATGCCTATTGGTCTAAGCTTTATATCTATCCTATCGCTCTCTTGCTTAAATTAACTTCCTTCCTTAACTCAGATCTAAATGGCTTCCTTTGGATCGACATTAACTTAGGCGTAGAAAGAGGTCAAAGCACGGGCATAGAAAAGGGATTTTATGGCGTGCTGGGCTGGATGAAAGAAGCAACTACGCCTACAATGAGAATTGCAGGACTCCCACTAGCTGACAGAGAACTCCCAGCCAAAATGAAACTGGACTTCCAGCAATAGCTGCAATGTCACTAGAACCTTTCATACTGGAGAATAACTAGAAGTTTCTGGGGAATACAACCCTTAAGGTGGAAAAAAATTCTTATAAATCAACCATGCTTACTAAACAACTCAATCATGCACTCGTAATGCTCCATTCGAGGCGTAATACCAGAATCTTCACTCATCGAGAACAAGTATCTTTGACCCAGATTAACATATCCTTCAAAAATACAAGCTAGCAAGGCAGATGGATAACTGACAAGAGAAGTTTATGCGTGCCACCTTGATACTGCCTGATCAAGTCTTTGGATCAAGTATG